ATGGCAGTTCCAAAAAAACGTACTTCTATGTCAAAAAAACGTATTCGTAGAAATATTTGGAAGAAAAAAGGATATTTAGTTGCAGTAAAAACTTTTTCTTTAGCGAAATCGATTTCCACCGGGCATTCAAAAAGTTTTTTTGTGCGACAAACAAATAATAAAGTCTTAGAATAATCTCAATTGATATAGCCTAAAGAACCTCAAATTTTGTAAGATGAATGTTAACTAATGTATTTTTCTGTATTGAATTTCTCAATATTACTTAGAACTCACTGCTGTGATATATAGAATAAGAGTTTTTTGTATATTGGGTTCTAAGTATTATTTTTTTCCCTATCGCAATTGTACTTTTCTATTGTGAAAAGTACAATTGTGATAGAGATTTAAACTCTTTTGTTATATGCCTATCCCAAAGCTTAATTGGTTTTGTAAATGGTATTCTAAATTATAAATTATATGCGCAATAAAGAATATTAATACTTTAATTTTAATATACTAAGGTATCGAAATCATTAGAAAAATAACAAATTATTTGTATTTAATGATGAAATTGTGATATATATGAAATCCTAGTTATTTTATTTTTTTCAATGAAAAAAATAAAATAAATCTTTTTCATTTGAATCCATGAAATCGGATAAATGAAAAACAAATCATAAAAAAATAGAGAAAAAAAGACAATTCTTAGTTTTATACCTCAACCGAGAAAAAACTATGGAGTTCCAACTGTTTGGGGAAAACTTAGTTTCTAGTACATGAAAGTTGATTGTTAAAAAACCCACGACGATACTACCTAGGTAGGTATTTTATTGAGGATTCAAATATTTAAACCACAAACCAGTCTTTATTCATTGATTCTAATTAATGTTTCCTAAACTATATTGAATCCTTGAATCTCGACGATTCAACATGAATTGACTATTATTATTTCAAGTAAGCCGCCGTGGTGAAATCGGTAGACACGCTGCTCTTAGGAAGCAGTGCTAAAGCATCTCGGTTCGAGTCCGAGTGGCGGCATCTTCTAAAAGAGATACAATAGATCCTAAAATGTATTCAACTCGCGATTTCCAATTCTGTAATGGGACCCCTTTTATGATATTTGCGACTTTAGAACATATATTAACTCATATCTCTTTTTCGATCATTTCAATTGTGATTATGATTCATTTGATGACCTTATTAGTCCACAAAATTGTAGGATTACGTGATTCATCAGAAAAAGGGATGATAGCTACCTTTTTCTCTATAACAGGATTCTTAGTTTCTCGTTGGATTTCCTCGGGACATTTTCCATTAAGTAATTTATACGAGTCATTAATCTTCCTTTCGTGTAGTTTCTTCATTATTCATATGATTCCCAAGATACGTAACCTTAAAAACGATTTAAGCACAATAATTGCACCAAGTACCATTTTTACTCAAGGCTTTGCCATGTCGGGTCTTTCAACTGAAATGCATCAATCCACAATATTAGTACCTGCTCTACAATCTCAGTGGTTAATGATGCACGTAAGTATGATGTTATTGAGCTATGCAGCTCTTTTATGCGGATCATTATTATCAGTCGCTCTTCTAGTCATTACATTTCGAAAAAACATCAAAATTTTTTGTAAAAGCAATAATTTATTAATTAAGTCATTTTTCTTTGGTGAGATTGAATATTTGAATGAAAAAAGAAGTGTTTTTAAAAACACTTCTTTTCCTTCATTTCGAAATTATTACAAATATCAATTAACTGAGCGTTTGGATTATTGGAGTTATCGTGTCATTAGTCTAGGGTTTACCTTTTTAACCATAGGTATTCTTTGTGGAGCAGTATGGGCTAATGAGGCATGGGGGTCCTATTGGAATTGGGACCCCAAGGAAACTTGGGCATTTATTACTTGGACCATATTCGCGATTTATTTACATACTAGAACAAATATAAATTGGAAAGGTACGAATTCGGCACTTGTAGCTTCTATAGGATTTATTATAATTTGGATATGTTATTTTGGGATCAATCTATTAGGAATAGGTCTACATAGTTATGGTTCATTCACATAAACATCTAATTGAATAAACTACATGAAGAATACATAAGATAAAAACATCATCCCATATATAACGAAAGTTTGTTTTTATGAGTTTTTGAGAACCATTTAAATTTGAATGATTCCTTGATTCAAACGGTTCTCAAAAACTCGAGATGTATCTAATTACAATTTTTATTCATTTTATTTCTTTTTTCATTATACAGTACAGCAAACGATTTTCAAAATATTAAATTCAAAGAATTATAAGACTTTCCTTCCGTTTCATTAATGAAACACTATCTATGATAATAATTGGATAAGATAGCGTGTACCTTGTCAACTGATAACGAGAGAACAAAATCGGGATAAATACCAATACTTATTACGGGTAGAAAGATACAGATTGAAAGAAATAGTTCTCGTAGTCCAGAATCCCAAAAATTAGAGTTTGGAATATTAAATAACTTGTATCCATAAAACATCTGACGTAACATAGATAATAAATAAATAGGAGTTAATATCATTCCAATTGCCATTACAAAAGTAATTAGCATTTTTGACATTAAAAGATATTTTGTACTAGTAATTAGTCCAAAAAATACTACAAATTCCGCAACAAAACCACTCATTCCTGGCAATGCAAGAGAAGCCATTGAGAAGCTACTGAACATGGTAAATGTTTTTGGCATTGGGATAGATATCCCTCCCATTTCTTCGAGATAAACAAGGCGTGTTCTATCACAACTCGTTCCCGCCAAGAAAAAAAGTGCAGCACCAATAAACCCATGAGAGAGCATTTGTAAAATAGCTCCATTGAGTCCCATGTCGGTTATAGAACCAATTCCTATAATTGTGAAACCCATGTGAGATACAGAGGAATAGGCTATTCTCTTTTTTAAATTACGTTGACCAAGAGAAGTTGAAGCTGCATAGATTATTTGCATTGTTCCTATTATCACCAACCAAGGAGAAAATATAGAATGAGCGTGGGGTAGTAATTCCATATTGATCCGAATCAATCCATATGCGCCCATTTTTAATAGGATTCCAGCTAAAAGCATACATGTACTGTAATGTGCTTCTCCATGGGTATCAGGTAACCATGTATGTAGGGGTATAATCGGCAATTTGACAGCATAAGCAATAAGGAAGCCAAAATAGAATATTATTTCCAATGCCACAGGATATGATTGATTAATTAATCTTTCAAAATCTAATGTTGGTTCATTGGAACCATATAAACCCATACCTAGAACTCCTATTAAGAAAAAAATGGAACCCCCTGCAGTGTACAAAATAAACTTTGTAGCCGAGTAGAGACGTTTCTTTCCCCCCCACATGGATAAAAGTAAGTAAACAGGAATTAATTCTAACTCCCACATGATGAAAAAAAGTAAAAAGTCTCGAGAGGAAAATAATCCTATTTGACCGCTGTACATTGCTAGCATCAGGAAATAGAACAACCGCGAATTTCGAGTAATTGGCCAAGCTGCTAAAGTTGCTAAAGTAGTGATAAATCCTGTCAGTAAAATGGGTCCTATGGAAAGTCCATCGATTCCTAGTCTCCAGTGGAAATCAAAAACATCTATCCATTTAGAATCTTCCTTCAATTGCATTAATGGATCATCCAATTGGAAATGATAACAGAATGCATAAGTCGTTAGAAGGAGTTCTAATAAGCATATACAAATAGTATACCACCTAAACATCTTATTCCCTCTATGGGGGAAAAAGAAAATTGAGGAACCCGCGAATATCGGTAAAACAACAAGTATTGTTAACCAAGGAAAATAACTCGTGATAAAGACTAGATACATTTTGCCCAGAAAAGCCCGTCCTCAAAATAATATATTTTGTCGAGCACGGGCTTTTGTCGGTAAAGAGGAATCACAAACGATTCAAGTGGAGTTTTTTGTAACGTATCAATAAGATAGAGCCATGCTGCGAGTTGTTTCAGGCCCTAAATAAACACGGACACTCAAAAAATCTGTTGGGCAGGCAGATTCACATCTCTTACAACCTACACAGTCCTCGGTTCTTGGCGCGGAAGCTATTTGCTTGGCTTTACATCCGTCCCAAGGTATCATTTCCAATACATCTGTGGGGCAAGCTCGTACACATTGAGTACACCCTATACATGTATCATAAATTTTTACTGAATGTGACATTGGATCTATAAAGTACAGTTTTGAACATAAAAGATTTTCGATCTGGTCAAATCAAATTAGTAGTAAATGAATCATATATTATATATTGTAATATTGTAGACACCAGACGAAACAGTGGTTTATTAAAAACAATCAATATATTTCTTAAATCAATCTGTTTATGAGAAAAGGTCAAGACACTTTGATTTTCGTTTCAACAATTATGATGATACGAGTTGCACATGCGAATTAAAATTAATTGGCCAACAAATCGGTCATCATTATTTCAATATAAATATAAAAATGCAATTCAATAAAATGGAATTGCATTCAAATTCAATAAAAAATAGTATTTCAATTCTATTAAATATTTTTATGTGTCTTTATTTAAATTATCTATGATGATTATCACTAATTATTCAACAAATTCGATTGATTAATACGAGTTGATTTTCTGTTACGATGGATCGACGAAACAATAGCAAGTCCAATAGCTGCTTCAGCAGCTGCAATGGCTATAACAAAGATTGAGAAAATGTCTCCTTTTAATTGGCGACTATCAAATATATCAGAAAATGTTACAAGATTGATATTAACCGAATTTAGTATAAGCTCAAGACACATAAGCGCTCTAACCATGTTTCGACTTGTGATCAATCCATAGATACCGATAGAAAATAAATAAACACTCAAAAAAAGGACATGCTCAAACATCATTGACTAACTCCTTATCAATCTCGATTCATTTCAATATGAACAACAATTCAACCGATTCAATTGATTAGAATAGAACAATTACACAACAAAAGAAGATATTGACGGTAGATAGATTCAACTAAAAATTGATATTTATTTATTTATAATTTAGTTAGAATTCTAAGAATTGGGAATCATTATAAGTTAAGTATTTTTATTGCTTATTGTCGAGCCATAGTAATTGCACCTATCAAGGAAACTAAAAGAATTATTGAAATGAGTTCAAATGGAAGATAAAAATCTGTTGATAAATGAATCCCAATTTGTTGAACGTTATTTATTAGGTCCTGTTCCATAATCTGGTTTGACCTTGCAGTCCAAATAATTCCATACCATGACGTATCTGGGATAGTAGTAATTAGTGAAAAAAGAATAGTTGTACAAACCATCAAAGTGATCCCATCTCCAATGGTCCAAAAATAGGAATTATTGTAATATTCTGAACCATTCATGAACATTACAGCAAATATGATCAAGATATTTATGGCTCCCACATAAATAAGGAGCTGTGCGGCAGCTACAAAATAGGAGTTCGATGAAATATAGAATAAGGATATACAAACAAGAACCAATCCCAATGAAAAGGCAGAATAAATTGGATTGGTAAATAATACTACCCCCAGACCCCCTAATACAAGAATTGACCCCAGAAATACAACAAGAATATCATGTATTGGTCCAGGTAAATCCATTATGTATAAAATACAAAATAAATAACTTTAACTATTTCATGACCTTACTTTAACTTTACTAAATAAATGGTCCAGGAAAGGAAAAGGGGTTACCCTATTTTTGTTTTCTTGTATATAATATTGTATTGTATATGATACATTTATAATTGAATTGAATTTGAATATGGATTAATGTAGATATAGATAAAATTATCGGGCCAACCTTACTTTATTTATATTTATCCGAAAGAAAAAAAAGAAAAAAGTAGTTGAAATTTGCTATTTAGAAATCATCACTAAAAATATATTTTTAGTTTAAATCAAAGAGTGATTCTCAACAATCATTAGTTTTTATTTGTAGTTACGGACTACCCAAAATAAAAAGCTTAGATCCTTTATATCAAAACAAAATCTTAGTAATCGGTAATTGTTCTTGAATCAAAGGGTTTATCTTTGTCTATTTTTATTTGAGTCGAATTCATAACTGTTTGAATTGTATAATCTCCAATTATTGAGATTGGTAATCGACCCAAAGCAATTTGATTATAATTCAATTCGTGACGATCATAAGTAGAAAGTTCATATTCTTCAGTCATTGATAAACAATTTGTTGGACAATACTCGACACAGTTACCACAAAATATACAAACCCCGAAATCTATACTATAATTAAGTAATTGTTTCTTTTTAATATCTCTTTCAAATGTCCAATCAACAACGGGTAGATCTATCGGGCATACACGAACACATACTTCACAAGCAATACATTTATCAAATTCAAAGTGGATTCTACCCCGGAAACGCTCTGATGTGATTGATTTTTCATAAGGATATTGAATAGTTACAGGTAAACGATTTGTGTGGGATAAGGTAATTATGAAACTTTGACCAATGTACCTTGCAGCTCGTATTGTTTGTTGACCATAATTGATGGACCCAATTACCATAGGGAACATATTGTAGATATACATGAAAAATTTGACGTTTCTTTCTCTTGTTTGATAGAGATTATGAATCTAAAATAGTGTTATCGTATTCTCTTATTTATAATGAAAGAAGTTTATTTATAATGAAAGAAGTTGGGAAGAAGTTGTTAATAACAGATTACCTAGAGAAATAGGTAAAAGAAATTTCCATCCAAGATTTAATAACTGGTCCATTCTCATTCTAGGTAAAGTCCATCTTGTTGTGATAGAAATGAAGAGAAACAAATAAGCTTTAGTTAATGTAATAAGGATACCCACTGTCATTCCAAAAATGCTGGCGATTTTTTTTATTCCGAAAAGCTCAGAAATGGATATATACGGAATAGGTAAATTCCACCCACCTAAGTAAAGAACTGTTACAAATAATGAAGAAACTAATAAATTTAGGTAAGAAGCAAGATAAAATAAACCGTATTTGATACCCGAATACTCGGTTTGATAACCTGCTACTAATTCCTCCTCTGCTTCTGGTAAATCAAAGGGCAATCTCTCACATTCGGCTAGAGAAGAAATTAGAAAAACAATAAATCCTATAGGCTGACGCCACAGATTCCACCCCCAAAAACCATATTTTGACTGTGCTTCAACTATATCAACTGTACTTGAACTGTTAGATAATCATAGTCGATAATAACATCACTGTTCCCATCGCTATTTCAAAACCGTACGTGAGACCTCAGCTTCATACGGCTCCTCGATGGCCACAAAAAAAATGTAAGGATGGGTTCGGTATTATCACCATCTTTGGATGGATAGAATAAAGATACATCGGAAAGTCCCAAATTAGACCAATGGAATTCTGTCTGCTAGAATAAGAAAAAAAGTGCTTCCGAATTGATCTCATCCTTTACAATAAAAATTTCTCTTTGTTCGGTAATAACTTAATATTTCAATAAAATACTCCTTATATCAATCAATACAAAATAAAAAGAATTAGTCATTAGTTCATGAATCGTGATAAGAATTCAATATGTATGAATATGGATAGAGAAAAGAATAAATAAGGATCCCCTTTTTTTATTATTCATTCAATTACTACATTCCATTTCTTTTTTCCTGTTCTTCTGTCTCAGAGGAGGATACTCAAAAATAAAATAAAGAATTAATTCGTTCTTGATAGTCATTTCTTTAACCAGTGAATAGGAGCATACTCTAGATCGGAATCGTAGGGAAGTACTACTTGATCATTTCTACCAATTTCAAGTCCTTATTATGATTCGTTTTATGAAGAAATACCTCTTTTTTGATACCTTACATTATCTCCATTACTAATCCTTTGTGTACCTTGGTGTTCCTAACCGTCCACTGACTTTTGATTGATCCCCGGTATAGTAATACATATGAGACAGTAGTAGAAACTCCATACAGTTGATCTTTTGTTTGCGCCCGCTTCAAGATATGATGACTAATCAAAAAATCTTAATCTTGGGGTAAGCAGTTTACACTGCTTATTTTTACTTCAACTTTATTCTTGTACATAGGGAATGAGATTGTTTCTTCTTACTACAAATTTGGAAGCTGTTTAGTTTCACTCATATAACTATCTGGTTTAACTCATCAACCCGAATGCTGAATAAAAAAAATGAAAACATCTATTCAATACATTGAACCTCTTTCTTTTTTCTTTTATTTCTAGAAGAGAGGTTCAAAGTTCATATTCCAACGAATCACACGTAGAGATATTGATAACACACATAGAGTTAATGGTATTTCATAACTAATAGATTGAGCAGCAGCTCGTAGACCACCTAAAAAGGAATATTTATTATTCGATCCATATCCTGACATAAGAAGCCCAATAGGAGCAATACTAGAAATGGCGATCCATAAAAAAACACCTATACTGAGATCGGCTAAAACAAGACGATACCCAAAAGGAATTACTAAATAACTTAGTAGAATTGATATAACCGCTATAGACGGTCCCACACTAAACAAACGAATATCTCCTCGAGATGGGAGTAGGTCCTCTTTAAAAAGTAGTTTAGTCCCATCCGCTATAGCTTGAAGAATTCCCAACGGGCCAGCATATTCAGGCCCAATACGTTGTTGTATCGCTGCAGATATTTCTCTTTCTAACCACACAATTACTAGTACCCCCATTGTTATTCCCAATATAAGGGTCAAAATGGGTACAATCCATATTAGTCCATACACTTCTTTTAAAAATTCCGATGTATAAAAAGAATTGATAGTTTGTACTTCTGTCGTATCAATTATCATTTCAACGATCAACTTCTCCCATAATGATATCTATACTACCCAATATCGTCATGATATCAGCCAATTTCATTCTTTTAACTAGCTGAGGAAGAATTTGCAAATTGATAAAACCAGGTGGACGAATTTTCCATCTCCAGGGGAAAACACTATTATCTCCTATCAAATAAATTCCCAATTCTCCTTTTGGGGCTTCCACTCTCACATAAAGTTCTTGTTTCGACAATTCTAAATTGGGTGAAGGTTTTTTACTAATAAATCTATATTCAAAATCATTCCATTCGGAATTCTTTGCTCTATCAAAGCGTCGTACTTCTAAATTTTCATAAGGTCCTCCAGGAATTCCTTCTAGAGCTTGTTGAATAATTTTTATGGATTCCTTCATTTCACCGATTCGTACTAAATAACGAGCTAATGAATCTCCTTCTTTTTGCCATTGGACTTCCCAATCGAATTCATTGTAACACTCATAATGATCAACTTTACGAAGATCCCATTGGATTCCAGAAGCTCGTAACATCGGTCCTGATAAACCCCAATTTACAGCTTCTTCTCCACCAATAATGCCCACTCCTTCAACTCGTTCCAAAAAAATGGGATTCCACGTAATAAGTTTTTGATATTCAACAACTCCTGTTAAAGAATAATCGCAGAAATCCAAACATTTATCTATCCATCCATAAGGTAGATCAGCAGCTACTCCTCCAATACGGAAATAATTATGCATCATTCGCATACCTGTGGCGGCTTCGAATAGATCATATATCAATTCCCTTTCTCTGAAAATATAGAAAAAGGGAGTCTGTGCACCGATATCCGCCATAAAAGGTCCAAGCCATAACAAATGAGAAGCTATACGGCTCAATTCTAGCATAATTACTCTGATATAGCTAGCTCTTTGAGGTACTTGAACATTTTCCAATTGTTCTGGCGCATTTACGGTTATTGCCTCTGTGAACATAGTAGCTAAATAATCCCATCGTGTTACATAAGGTAGATATTGTATAATTGTTCGATTTTCCGCTATCTTTTCCATTCCTCTGTGTAAATAGCCCAATATGGGCTCACAGTCAATAACATCTTCACCATCGAGAGTAACGATTAGTCGGAGAACACCATGCATTGATGGGTGGTGAGGCCCCATATTGACTATCATGAGATCTTTTCTTGTAACCGGTACTGTCATATCTTTTCTTCCTTAATTCATTATTCCATGAATTCCTCAAAACGAGACTCATCAAAACGAAAAATTGAATACTACTAAAAAAAAATTCAAACGATTAAATTAACGAGTTTTTGGCTCTCGAATATCCAACTGACCAATTAATTTCTTATAACGTACTCTATTTTTCTTTGACAAATAAGCCAGCAACCGTTGACGTTTTCCTAGAATTTTTCGTAGACCTCTTTGTGATAAAAAATCTTTTTTGTGCAATTCCAAATGTGAAGTAAGTCTCCGTATCTTATTGGTGAAACTGAATACTTGAAATTCAACAGAACCCTTGTTTTCTTCTTTTTCTTCTTGTGGAATAATGGAAATGAATGAATTTTTGACCATAAAAGATTTTTCTACCCTTTTTCTTTCTTTTTCATGGATTTTTCCGATCAGGAAAAATAAAAAAAAAAAGAATTATGCCGGTTATTTTAATCTAGTACACACATCTAGTACACACAAAAATTTGGATTTATTCATATACTACTTCTTTATTTTATCCAAATCAAATTTTCAATTTGATTTGGATAGAAAGGGATAATATGTTTCCGCATTAACGAAAGAAAAGAATTTATTTCTATCTAAAAGGATTCCCCTAATTTATTTATTCCTATATCCAATTGAATGGATACACCATTCAATCTGTATCATTTACCAAAATATAACATAGCATATGCATACACCTTTCGGCTTTCATATACCGAAAATGTCACGGAATATAGATATATATATGATATAGGAAATATACTATTATATTAAATAATTCTAAATCGTGGATACATATGTATCCTTGACATACTGAAACGACTGCCATTATTGGTATCAAACCAATAGCGATTCATACAAGCTAAATCTTCTAATCGGTAATTGGGCCAAAGAACAAATTTGCATTTAATGAATTTATTTGTATTCGTATTAAGATGCTTGTCCTCATCCAAAAATTTTCCAGAGTTTCCTATGTTATTTTCATTGCAAAATAATGGATTTCTATTTCTATCCGTAACATTCCAATTATGGGAATTGAAACAAATTAACATTCTCAATTCTCTGCGACGTCTAGGAGATAGAATATTTTCGGGAACAAGGAAATCATAATAATTTGTGTCCCCATTCACAAGCATATTCCCATATCGTACAATGGGTTTATCCAAATTCCTCTTATCAATATATCTTTTTTTTATGCATTTTCTATTAGTTTGGTGTTTATTGTTCTCGACCAATGAAATACTTATAGTTTGATATATAATCAATTTTCCATCCCTTTTTATAGATAGACGAATTGGTTCGATAATTAATATTCCCTTTTTTATCAATTCTGTAAGAGCTAGATCTTTCTGAATTAGCATTACATCCAGATGTATCTCTCCTCTTTGAATTGAGGATATAGCAATTTCTTTTGGATTTATCAGTCTAAGTAAGAGACAATATACCTTGATATTATTGATCATTCTTTGGTTCAAGGAGTCATCCCATCTTAATTGAAAAAGGAAATATTTTTTCAGGAAGAAATCTAGTTCTGCTTCCTTGTTTTTCTTGGATTGTTTTTTCTTCTTACCTTTTTTAATGGTAATGTCTGATCTCGCATAATTCTCTTCAATATCTTTTTTTTTTTTTCGTAGATCTGATACAAGATTTACTTGGTCCTGTTGCTCATTTTTTTGTTGGTTGGAATTTTCTAATTTAAGATATTTTTTTTGATGAGATATCATCTGAAGATTATTTTTTCCATTTATATTGATGTTTTTATTTTGACTTTTATTTTTATAAAAATAAAAGTCAAAAAGAAGTAATTTGATTGGTATAATCCATGGTTTAATCTTATATGCATCAAAAAGTAAGACAAATTCTGGGAAGAACCAAGATTCTAGATTTGATATGGTATGATAAACTCTTTCTTGATTCATTCCCATCCAATTTAAAAAAATACTTTTTTGATTGGATGGGTTGATTTCTTGATGAATCATAAGAGAAAAAATATCTTTTTTTTTCAATTTGTTGTTGATTTTTTTTTCAGTCTTAGTATTTTTATCAATTTTGGTACCGATATGTGTATTGGTCCAGGTCTCAATATCGATATTTTTTCTAAGACAAAAGTGGAGAATTTGACAATCAAAATATTTTCTATCTAGATTTTTATGCGTATCAATAATATATCCTTCTTCTAGATAATCACTAATAGCTGTACTTACCAATACATAAAATGATTCGGATTTTGGTTTATTGAAATTATATGGAATTTTGTGAACCCCATTTACTTGTAATCTTGACCCATAAATATAAGAATCCTCCTTATCCCCATAGTTCATATATTTATGTGATAAAAGATCATATCTGTAGTGTTTTTTCCATTTTTCTTTTTGATTTGTCAATGAATCCGCTGCATAGTAATTTTGTTTCACGTAATGAATTAATTGGTTTTTTTCTTTTTTATATGAATCCGCTTTAATTGAGTCTTTATTTTGAATCCTATAACGTTGATTGATTCTATTTCGCCATTTTTGTGGTACTAACCGCGACCATTTGGTTTGAGATAAATTGTATTGATAATGTCCCTTTAACCAGTTTTTCCATTCAATCAGTCCAGACTTATGAATTTTCTTATGTCTTGAATTGTAATCAAATATTCCTCGTGTCATACAATAATTCTTGATTTTATCCTTAATAAAAGGGTAAGTCCCCTGATATTGAAGTAGAGATTTCAATTGATACTTGTTAAGTAATTGGGTTTGTGATAATTTGTAAAATACATATGCTTGGGACAAGGAGGATAAGTCATAATACATTTTTGTACTATTACTAATATTAGTATTCGAAAAGGACTTTTTTATAGTGGAAAAAAAGTTCATTGTATTTTGATCTCTTTCATCAATTCCTTCCTGATTTGTTTGATCGTTGTAAATGGATTTATTGATTATTTTTTTTGTTGATTCAAAGAAAAGTTGGAAATAGATCCTGTTAATGGTAATCATAGATAGCAAGATATCTATATATATATTTTCAATCAGAGATTTCATAAAATAATGTGATTTACGTATTAATCGTATATTTATTCTTTGGAATATCTGCCAAATATGTTTCTGTGATTTCGATCTTTTATCATCACAAGTTAGAATTATTTTTTTCTTGTCTTTTGTGATTCGTTCTATTTGATTCCTGATTGTGATTGTTCTATCAGAAAGATCTTTCATCTTTTTTTCTATGAGTGAATAATTTGTCCAATTCATGGATTGGATGTGAATGGTTGATTTGTGAATAATCTTATTATTTATTTCGGAATCTTTTCCATTTTCAGCCGTTTCATATACTTTCACCCTGCTCAATTCAAATAAGAATATTGGGTTTACTTTTTGAATTTCCTTCATTATTCGTTTTAGAACTAGAAGTATTTTAATGATCCATCTTGTTTTTTCTTTTGAAACTTTTAGAAGTAGAAATAAATCCTTTTTAACTTTTCTAACTTTTTTTTGGAGTTCCTTATAAATGGGTTCAAAAAAGGAAGGTCGTTTTCGGGGATTCCCAAAAGGGAATTCCGCTTCCATTCCCCAAACTGTTAAAAAACAAAAATTGTCTTTTTTTCCTTTTTTTTTTATTTGATCCCTAGGATGAGATCGTATTTTAGATCTTCGCCAAGGTTTCAAACAGAAAGGAAATAGAATCTTTATCTGAATACCGTCTGCTAACCAATCTTTGGGAAATTCTGTTTCTGATAATTGAACACCATTATAAGTGCATTTAACATGCATTTCTCTAGTCCACTCCTTCAAATCCTCATACCATTCGGGGAATTGGAATAATAACATACGGCCAATATTTTTAGCAATTATCAATGAAGGCAATACAATGTATTTTCTAAGAAAAGATTGGGTTACTAACATCAAACCTCTTATTGCTTGAGCAAATATAATGCTATCCCAAGTTTCTGATATTACTATACGTTCATTTTCCTCTTTTTTTTCTTCGTTTTTTTTTTCTTTTTCCCTTGTCGCTTCCTCCTCAAAATCAAAATGTGAAATTTTCAATTCTGGTTCTCTCCCCAACGAATTCCTAAAAATGAGATTCATCATTTCAGAGATATAAAAAGAAGAAAAAAAAAATGTTTTGTCTATTCGATCCAAAAAAAGCGGAGAATGAACATTTGCTTGAAACATTTCCCAAATAACCGTTTTACGTCTTTGAGCACGCATGGATCCTTTGATTATATCCCGACGAAAATCCGATTGTTGCGAGTAACGTATCAAAGCCACCTCTTCTGCTTGATCACTATTATTAGTATTATTTGTAGTTGTAATAGGGTTGGTATTCTGATTGTTATCAGTATAAATTACTACGCGTTTGGCTTTTCTTGAACGAATTTCATGATCTTCCTTAGATTCTTCCTCATTTTCTTCCTCCTGTTCTTCCAAATCATCAGTTAATTTGTATGCCCACCGGGGAACCCTTTTACGGATTTCTTCTATTCCAATAGATTTATTTCTAATTATTGTTTGATCGTTTGGATCAGTTGTAATTACATCGAATACCCATTTTAAAGCTTTTGTTTGATTTTCTAAATCAATTCTTGTTTGCTCTCTCAATAAAGAATATTTTTTAAAATGCAAAATGGGTGCAGGCTCAAAAGGAAATTCTTTGATTGAGGTTAAGGAATTACCAATATAATTCAGTAATGATTCCTTATCAGGCGGATTCTTTTGATGTTCAAATTTTCTGGAATAATTAGAATTATTAGGAAGTAGCCCATAAATCTTATTTATCCAATTGATTTCTATGGAATCCTCCGTATCTGTAGAAGTGATTAAATCATTCATGATCATATGTGAATAGAATTTTTTTATTGTTCCACGATATGGTCCCCTCAAAAAGGGGTCATACGTTTTGGGCAAGTATTTTTGTTCGTTTTCATCATTGCATAATCTGGTCCTTTTTTCGAGCATATCTAGAGCAAGAAATCCCTTTTCTTTTTCTAGAGCTTTTGTTCGACTTATTAATTCATTG